AAAAAAGTATGAATCCACTTTTAGGAATCATTAAATCCTCTAAATGATTGTTCTGATGTATCATGAAACTTCTTTGAAATAGAAGAATCAAATAATTCTCTGTTGTGGAACAAAATATCTCTGATTTCCCCCTCGAAAAAATTCTTCTTTTTGGTTTTCAAAGGAATGTTCTTATGTTGCCTTGAACGATGCACTAATCCTTTGAATCCGGTACCAACGGGTATCATCCCCCCTATAACAACGTTCTCTTTTAGGCCTTTCAACCAATCGATACGGCCCCGGAGAGCAGCTTTGGCTAAAACTCGAGCAGTTTCTTGAAAACTCGCTTCCGATATGAAACTTTGAGTATTCAAAGATGCCCTTGTTATTCCCAATAGGATGGCGCGGTAACAGATCGATTCTTCCAAAGCGCGCCCCGTTCGCGCCGCTCGCAACAATCCAATTAGTTCTCCAGGTAAAAAAACATTAGACATTCCATCCTCTGAAACCAACACCTTTGATGTTATTTGGCGTACAATAATTTCTATGTGCCTATTATGGATTTGCACCCCCTGGGATCGATAAACCTTTTGGATCTTATTAACCAAAGATATACGACTTTGCACTATAGTTAGCTCAGCCCCAATCAAGAATCCCCAAGGAATTCCAAGAATTTTTTTTATATGCTCGTTCCAACCCTCAATTCTTTTTTTTAGGTTCATCGATATTGAATCAATTGAACGCACTTCTAACACTTGTTCCACTTTTGGAAGACCCTGCGTTATATCACCGGATCTCGATTTTTCATATCGAAATGTAACTAATGTATCTCCTTCGTAAAGGATTTCTCCATAATGACCATGAACAGTTGCTCCTGGAGTGGCCAAATAAGGCTTGGCGGATCTTATTACTACAGAGTCAACTTGAACAATCAAAACTTGACCCGATTTGAGATGGGGTCCGTTTTTGGCTATACATACATTTTCACAAATAAACTGTCCAAGACTAATTATTGTAGATCTTTCTTCAAAATAATTATGATAATAATTATGATGGCAAAAATACCAATTCAAATTGAATGAATTCAAAACGATGTTACTGCATGAATCGGGATTCAAAATTCTCCCATTTTCATCCATTAAATAATAGTTAATTACTTGAAAAGTCTGTTTTAAATTTTCAAGTTGCAAATATTTAGTTACCAAAATAGGATTATGAGTTATTAAATAGTAAAATGAATAAAAATTCAAAAATGGAAGGACTGTTCCTAAAGGGCCAATCAAATTCCTAATTTGAATTATAGGATCTGTTTTAATTGATTCTTTTATCACATTGTGATATTTTCCAGCATTGAATGGACCCATTCGGAAACAATTAGATGATGACAAAATTATCAAAGATGGGCATTCCTTATTTTTATTTAACAACGTGCGAATAGTTCCTTGATTTTGGCTAAGTGATTGTTGAATTTTTGTCTTGGAATAAAAGGGATTGCTATTGGTGTAATCTGACACATTATCTGAATCTGAGATCAATCCTGAGCCTGGGGGATCATTCCTTTTTCTGAGATACGAAATAGGGAATTTCACTAAGTCAATTCTTAGGAAATCTCGAATCAGACCATTTGTACTTACTTCAACAAAGGAAGTATGAGCCTCTTCGATAGAAGAACTTTTTTTGTCTTGGTCCCAATTCAAAATTAAACAAGTCCGAACTAATTGAATACTTGTATCAGAAATTCCCCGAATTGGTTTGCCATTTCTGTAAACAATATAATTGACAACTCGAAGTTGTATATTATCCCTTTCTTGTAACAGATCCGGGGGGAAGAGTGTTGCTAAATTTATACCGTCCGATATTTCATATGTCACTACGGGTCGAACTAAAACAAAATACTTTTTCTTAGTAGGTGTGATCCGTTGGACATAGATCCAATTTTTCAATTTTTTGGATTCCTTAGAATTTGTTTTTCCTGTTCCTGGGGGTATCAAGATGCCACTGTGTCGGGATATCTTATCTGTCTCTCCAGGAAAATGGATATCTCCAGAAAAGATTTTCAGTTCAATCCTTTTTTTTTTTCTCTCCACTCGGACTAATCCGCCCACTTGGCTTCTTGTATTTAAAGCGATTCGTGTATCTACTCCAATCAGACTATTGTTCCGTACCATTATCGAAGAAAATTCAGGTAAAATATGCACTTCCTCGGGAATGAAAAAAAATCGATCTAGTTTCATTTGGTATTTTTGCTTAAATTCTTTGATTCCTCGATACTCAATCAAATCCTCTTTTTTAACGATTGAATGAACCCCTAGAGTCCCATATTTAGTAATTCCCGAACTCTTTCTTCTGTATTGAGGATCATCGAAATAAGCAAGAATACTATTTCTACGTAAAATGCCATTTATCGGTAGTTCAATCGAGATACCTGAATGGGGAATTAGTTCTTTCTTTCGTTCTTGAATCGATTGGAGTGGAATGAGAAATCGATTTCTTCGCCTTTTTGCCAATAAATTAGAATTCG